TTAGTCAAGTATTTTGTTCTCTAGTTTCCCTATAGTTGGGACACCTAGAAGGAAAATGAGGAAATAAACAACCGAAGCTACTTGGCCAATGGTAATGAATGGGTCTTCTACAGGTTGGCCACCAATTCATGTTAGAATGAAGATGTCTGCGCTTAAAGACCAAAACAGGATTTTGGCAAATGGGCGGTAAATCAGGCTTCGTTGTTTTGAGGTGTGTCAGATTGGTATTAGAAATAAAATGAGAATGGAGAATAGAAGGGCAAGAACACCTCCCAATTTGTTGGGGATTGAGCGTAAGATGGCGTAAGCAAATAGAAAATATCATTCAGGTTTAATATGCGGGGGAGTAACAAGGGGGTTTGCAGGGGTGAAGTTATCTGGGTCCCCTAGTAAGTTTGGGGCTAAAGTTGATAGGGTGGCTAATAGTCCGATGAGGATAACAAAGCCGAGAAGATCTTTGTAAGAGAAATAAGGGTGAAATGGGACTTTATCTAAATTTTGATTCAGTCCTGTCGGATTGGATGATCCAGTTTGGTGAAGGAAAAGAAGGTGAATTATGCTTGCACCTGCGATAGCAAATGGGAAAACGAAGTGAAATGAGAAGAATCGGGTTAGTGTAGCGTTATCTACTGAAAACCCCCCTCAGATTCATTGAACAAGGTCGTTGCCAATATATGGGGCTGCTGATAGGAGGTTCGTAATTACTGTAGCGCCTCAGAAGGATATCTGACCTCAAGGTAGAACGTAGCCTATAAAAGCAGTGGCTATAACTAAGAACAGAAGAATAATTCCGATGTTTCATGTTTCTTTATAAAGAAAAGAGCCGTAGTATAGACCTCGTCCAATGTGCAGGTAGATACAGATGAAAAAAAAGGAAGCCCCATTAGCATGGAGATTGCGAAGAAGCCAGCCGTTGTTTACGTCTCGACAGATGTGGGCGACTGAAGAGAAAGCTAAGGATGTATCAGCTGTGTAGTGCATGGCTAAAAATAGGCCGGTCACAATTTGGATAATGAGACAAAGGCCTAATAGTGAGCCGAAATTTCAGAGTGAAGAGAGGTTAGTAGGAGCAGGGAGATCAACAAAAGCACTGTTTATGATTTTTAAGGCTGGGTGATTTTTGCGAAGGGGGGCCATAGATAGTTCCTATAGTAGAAAACTACGGTAATTTTTCAGGTTACAAGTCCAAGTTAAAGTCTTGGTAGGAATAATAAGATGTTTAAAGGTTTATGTTTGCTTCTTGGGTTGTTAGGGGTGGCTTCTAACCCGTCACCGTATTATGGGGCTTTTGGTTTAGTAGTTGGTGCTGGTGCTGGTTGTTGACTGCTTGGTGGAGAGGGGGTGAGTTTTTTGGCCCTAGTGTTATTGCTAGTATATTTGGGTGGGATAATGGTGGTGTTTGCTTATAGTGCTGCGCTTGTAGCAGAGGCTTATCCTCGGGCTTGGGGAAGTTGGGATGTAGCTGTGTACCTTATATTTTATATTGGTTTGCTGGCGGCGGTGTGATTTTTAGGGGGGGAGTGAAGCGTTGGTTTTAGCAAGGGGTGAGGGTGCAGTGATACGGTGGAGAGTTCTGGTGTTGCGGCGATATATGGATCTGGTGGATTCATATTAGCGGCGGCTGGGTGAAGTTTATTTTTAACTTTATTTGTGGTATTAGAGGTGACACGGGGGCAAAAAAGTGGGGCCTTACGGTCAGTTAGGTTGAGCAGATTAATACTGCTGGGTTAGGGTGGGTCGAGCCAGCCATGGAGTTGAACCATGGGAATAAAGAATTAGCAGTACTTATTCTCGCCTGAAGGGCTCGGTGGACAGAGGGGGATTAGCTCTCATTTCTAGAATCACAATCTAGTGTTTTGTTTAAACTATGTCCACATGTATTATATTAGGTTATGGATAAGGGACAGGTAGATAAGAGGAAATAGATGCAGCAGGAGAAGTAGCTGTTCTCGATCCTCAATCGGATGGGCTATGGAGATGTGGTTTGGGAGGAAACCCCGTTGAGTTGTAACAAATATATGGATAGTATAGGCTGCAGTGACTAATAAGTTAAGTAGTATAATAACAAGAAGAGATGGTGATCAGTCAGAGAGAGATTGGAAGAACAGAAACTCACTGGTGAAGTTAGGTGAGGGGGGGATAGCTATGTTAAATAGAATGTACGCAACTCATCAGGTGCTAGCCACTGGAAGAATCATGAAAGCACCTCGCGCATATAGCAGAGCTCGACTATTAGTGCGCTCATAACAGATATTAGCGAGGCAGAATAGAGCAGATGAGGTAAATCCATGGGCAATTATCATGTATATTGCGCTTTGATGGCTGGCTGAGGTATTAATAATAACTGCGAGGACAATTAAATTTATGTGGCTGACGGAAGATATAGCAATGAGGGCTTTTAAATCAGTTTGGCGTAGGCATAGGGTAGAGGTGAATACTACACCAAGGGCTGATAAAAGAACAAGTGCTTGGAGGTGGTGAAGGTTGACGTAACATAATAGGGGGGCGGTCCGAAGCATACCATAGCCGCCTAGCTTGAGTAGGGTCCCTGCTAAGATTATTGAACCAGCAATTGGGGCTTCAACATGAGCTTTTGGAAGTCATAGGTGAAGCAGGTAAAGAGGGAGTTTAACCAGAAAAGCTAGATTACAGAATACTCAGAAAAGGCCTGGATTAGCAAAGTGTAGGGGGGAGGTAACAAATGGTATTAGGACCGGGAAAACAGTACCCGTAATGGTATAAGAGTGTGAGAACCATAGAAGAAGGGGGATGGCACTGATTATTGTATAAAAGGTGATATAGAGTCCAGCTTCTAAGCGGCGTTCTTGAGCCCCTCAACGTGTGATGACTACTAGTGTAGGGACGAGAGAAGCCTCAAAGAAGACGAAGAATATTATAAGGTCCGTTACTGTGAAGGCAAGAAGGGTGGTGAGTTGAAGGTAGGCTATGGTTAAAATATAAGTTCGTTGGCGATGGATTGGTTCGAGGGTTATTTTACTTTGACTAGCGAGTAGAGTGAGTGGAAACAGAAGACAGGTAAGGATTGCTAGCGGAGCGGAGATGTGATCAATAAGAAAGAAAGAGTCTGAGAAGTTGTTATGGTTCGCGAGCCAGAAGGCAGATAAGATGCTGATAAGGAGACCCTGAGCGGTGCATAGGGATCATAAGTCTTTACCTTTAGCAAGGATAATTGTAGGCATTACAGAAAGTCAGGCGAGGAGTATTATTAGCATCGTAGGAGGTTGAGGGTTTTTAGGTTGTCGCTGCCATGTGATCGGGCTGTAGCAATCATTAAAGATAGCCCCAGGCCGGCTTCGCAGGCTGACATGGTGAGTATAACTAGGGGAGACAGGACAAAAGAAAGGTTAAATTGGATTGGCCACAGGCCCAGGGAGATAAAGATAACTAGCATTATACCTTCTAAGCAGAGCAGGGCAGATAGAAGGTGTATACGGTGGAAAGACAGACCTTTAAGAACGATCGCAAAGGATAGTACTAAGAGCATGAGAGGTGCTATGGGGTTTAACCATTATTTACTGAGCCGAAATCAGTTGTCTTAATTGGACTAGCACCTTGATTTTATTCAGCTCATTCTAGGCCTCCTTGATATCATTCGTAAACAAAGCCTAGAGTGAGGAGCAGAAGAACAAAGTAAGCGAAAAAGGCTATTTGAGGGGGGTGAATAATCTGGGTGGCTCATGGGGAGGGGAGGAGCAAAGCAATTTCTAAGTCAAACAGAAGAAATAAAATGGCGACTAGGAAGAAGCGTATGGAATATGGGAGTCGGGCGGATCCTAATGGGTCGAAGCCGCATTCATAAGGGGACAATTTTTCTGAGTCTGGCTTGATTAGGGGGATTCAGAAACTAATAAGAGTAAGAATGATAATTAGGATAGAGGCGGTGAATATAAATGTTTTTAGCACTATTCTCTCTTGGGCTTTAACCAAGATTAAGTGATTGGAAGTCACTGGTACTTGTTGTACTAAGAGAATAAGATCCTCATCAATAGATGGAAACATAAAGGAACAGTCACACTACGTCTACGAAGTGTCAGTATCATGCGGCGGCTTCAAAGCCGAAATGATGTTGGGAAGTGAAATGGAAAAAGATTTGGCGAAGGAGGCACATTAAAAGAAATGCAGAGCCGATAATAACGTGGAGACCATGGAAGCCAGTGGCTACAAAGAATGTAGTCCCGTAGATGCCGTCGGCAATAGTGAATGGGGCTTCATAATATTCAATAGCTTGGAGAAGGGTGAAGTATAGGCCTAAGGCAATTGTGGCACTAAGGGCTTGAATAGCCTCAGTTCGGTTTGCTTGCATAATGCTGTGGTGGGCTCATGTAACTGTGACCCCTGAGGCTAGAAGGACTGCAGTGTTAAGAAGTGGGACTTCGAATGGTTTTAATGGGGTGATGCCTGTGGGGGGTCAAGATTCACCTACTTCTGGGGTTGGTGCAAGGCTCGCATTGTAGAATGCTCAGAAGAATCCAATGAAAAAGAATACTTCGGATGTAATGAATAGAATTATACCGAATCGAAGGCCTTTGTGGACTGGCGGGGTATGATGTCCTTGAAAAGTACCTTCTCGGACTACATCTCGTCACCATTGGTATATTGTCAAGAGGGTGGTGGCGAAGGCAAAAAGTAATACGATTGAAGTGTTAAGGTGAAATCATGCAATAAGTCCTGAAGTAAGAAGAAAAGCGGCTGTAGCCCCTATTAGAGGTCATGGGTTTGGGTCTACTATGTGGAAGGCGTGTGCTTGGTGGGCCATATGTGTTCTCTTGAAGATAGAGACTTAGGAGAAGTACAAAGACGTAAGCTTGAATCATTGCTACAGCGATCTCTAGGATCGTGAGTAATAGTAATACCGCGAAGGTCAGCAGGGTTAAACCTGTCGATATTGCTGTCACTGCTAGGGTAGCTGAGGAGATTAGGTGAATCAATAGATGGCCCGCGGTTAGGTTAGCTGTTAGCCGAACACCTAGAGCAAGGGGTCGGATGAAGAGGCTAATTGTTTCGATTACGATGAGAATTGGGATGAGGGGTGTTGGTGTTCCTTCTGGAAGGAGGTGGCCTAAAGAAATAGTTGGTTGATTGCGTAGACCAATAAGGACTGTGGTAAGTCATAGAGGGACAGCTAGACCTAGGTTTATTGAAAGTTGTGTAGTTGGTGTAAATGTATACGGGAAAAGACCGAGGAGGTTGATACTTATTAGGAAGACTAGAAGAGAGGCTAAAATAAGGGCCCATTTGTGACCTGCGTGGTTAATTGGTAAAAAGATTTGTTTTGTTGAAGTTTTTAGGAATCATGATTGAATCGCGTTTGGTCGATTGTTTGTGCATGTTTTTGTGGCAGGAAAGAAGATTAGCCATGGGGTTAATAAGGCAATAATAATAAGTGGTGTAAAAAATAGTGTTGGTGAGGCAAATTGGTCAAACAAATTGTTTATCATTTTCAGCTCCAGGTCATAGAGTTGGTTTTAAGGGCACCTGGAAGGGGATCTTTAAAAAACTCATAAGAGGCAATTTTAATGGGGGTAGCGATTAAGAAAATTGTTCATGAGAAAAAGAAGATATAGAATCATGGTTCCGGTAGTAGTTGAGGCATGTCACTAAGGGTGGGCGGAATCACCTGTCTGCAGCTTAAAAGGCTGACGCTACCTATAGCTTCTTAATGATGTGCTAGATTTTAATCAAGACAGAAAATTTGGGATTGGAAGAGTCTCAACAACGATTGGCATGAAGCTGTGGTTAGCACCACAAATTTCAGAGCATTGGCCATAAAAAGTTCCTGGGTGAGCAACAATGAAAGCAGCTTGATTAAGTCGGCCTGGGATAGCATCTGTTTTCACTCCTAGGGCTGGTACAGCTCAGGAATGAAGAACATCTTCGGCAGTAATGAGAGCCCGAATTACTGTACCCATTGGGGTCACTATACGATTATCTACTTCTAGCAGACGGAATTGGCCGGGGGAGAGGTCGTTTGTGGGGATTATATAGGAGTCGAAGCTGAGGTCGATAAAGTCTGAGTACTCATAGCTCCAGTATCATTGATGTCCGATTGTTTTTACTGTTATGTCTGGGGCACCTAATTCATCCATTAAATAGAGAATCCGGAGGGATGGGAGAGCAATAACAATGAGGATGACTGCAGGTATAATGGTTCAGATTATTTCGATTTCTTGGGCGTCGATAGTATTTGTGTTAGAAAGTTTAGTAATTATTAGGGTGGAGATGACGTATAACACTATTATACTAATGAGGGTAGCTGCTATAAGCGCGTGATCATGAAAGTGAATTAGTTCTTCTATAATAGGTGAGATTGCATCTTGAAGACCAAGCTGGGTTGGGTAGGCCATAAAGAGAAATACTGGGGTTTAACCAGTGATTCAACCTTGACAAGGTAGTGTTATTGTTAACTAATTCCTCAAGAAAGTGACAGAGAGGCTATGTATCTGACTTGAAATCAGGCTACGGGGGTTCGATTCCTCCCTTTCTCGGCTAATTTTAAATGAGTAAGAAGCTTGCCTCGAATGTATGGTGTTGTGGGGGGAACCCTAGAAGTCACTCGATGTTTGTTGTTGTTAGTTTAGGGTTTGAAAATAGACGTTTTGAGGAAAAGGCTTCTCAAATGATGAATATTAATATAATTACACCGACTAGAGAGATTAGCGATCCTATCGAAGAAATGGTGTTTCAAAGGGCATAAGCGTCTGGGTAGTCAGAGTATCGACGAGGCATTCCTGCTAAACCAAGAAAGTGTTGAGGAAAGAATGTGACATTTACGCCTGTGAATATTACAGCAAATTGGGCTTTAGCTCAGGTTTTGTGGAATGTAAACCCTGTGAAGAGTGGGAATCAGTGAACAAATCCGGCTATAATAGCAAATACTGCTCCCATGGAAAGTACATAGTGGAAGTGTGCTCCGACATAGTAGGTGTCGTGAAGGACAATGTCGATGGATGAGTTGGCCAGAACGATTCCTGTTAGGCCTCCAACTGTAAATAGGAAAATAAAGCCGAGGGCTCAAAGTATAGGGGCTTCTCATTTAATAATTCCCCCGTACATTGTGGCTAGTCAGCTGAATACTTTAACTCCGGTTGGAATTGCAATGATTATTGTTGCTGAGGTGAAGTAAGCTCGTGTATCAACATTAAGGTCGGTTGTAAACATGTGGTGGGCTCATACAATAAAGCCTAGAAGACCGATAGAAAGCATAGCTCACACTATCCCCATATAACCAAAAGGTTCTTTTTTGGTTGAGTAGTAGGCTACTACATGGGAGATAATGCCGAATCCTGGTAAAATTAGAATGTAAACCTCTGGGTGACCAAAAAATCAGAACAGATGTTGATAAAGGATTGGGTCACCTCCACCGGCTGGGTCGAAAAATGATGTATTAAGATTGCGATCTGTCAGTAGCATGGTGATCCCTGCAGCCAGAACAGGTAAGGAAAGAAGAAGGAGCACTGCAGTAATCAATACTGATCAAACAAATAGGGGGGTTTGATATTGCGTGGTAGACGGGGGTTTTATATTAATAATTGTTGTGATAAAATTAATAGCCCCTAGAATAGAGGAAACTCCGGCCAGGTGAAGGGAGAAAATGGCTAAGTCTACAGAGGGACCTGCGTGAGCAAGATTACCTGCTAGAGGTGGGTAGACAGTTCATCCGGTCCCTGCTCCGGCTTCTACAGTGGAAGAGGCGAGGAGAAGAAAAAATGATGGAGGAAGAAGTCAGAAACTTATGTTATTCATTCGTGGAAAGGCCATATCGGGGGCTCCAATTATTAGCGGGATTAGTCAATTCCCGAAGCCTCCAATTAGAATAGGCATTACTATGAAGAAGATTATAACGAAAGCATGAGCTGTTACTACAACATTATAAATTTGATCGTCCCCAAGAAGGGCCCCAGGCTGGCTTAACTCAGCTCGGATTAGAAGACTAAGGGCAGTCCCGGTTATTCCGGCCCATGCGCCAAAAATTAGGTATATTGTTCCAATGTCTTTGTGATTGGTAGAAAAGAGTCAGCGAGAAAATATCACAGGTGAAGTGGCCGAGTAGGTGGTGGGTTGTAGCCCCAATCACAGAGGTTCAAGTCCTCTCTTTACCAGGCTCTGGGGTGTTACCACGTGGGGTTGCAAACCCAAGAAGCAGAATAAGTTCCTGCCGGGGCTTCTCCCGTTTTTTCCCCCCCCCTACAAAAACGGGAGAAGTAGAAAGAAGCTCGCTGGATAGAGCGTTTAGCTGTTAACTAAACTGTTGCGGGATCAAGGCCCGTCTTTCTAGAAAGGACTTTAGCTTAATTAAAAGTTTTTGAGTTGCATTCAAATGATGTGGGGTAGAACCCGCAAGTCCTACAGAAACTAGGAGGCTTTAACTCCTGCTTAGGGCTTTGAAGGCCCTTGGTCTTTCTATCCTAAGTCTCTAGAGAATTATCATCAGGGTGGTTGATATAGGGAATATAAAGAGCGCTAGAACTGACAGAACAGCAGTTAAGATAGAAAAGCGTGAGTTGCGTCAGCTGGCAGACGAGATATGAGTATTTGGGGGGATAGTAAGAATAATAAGATATGTTAAGCGGACGTAGAAGAACAGTGTGAGAAGAGAAGCGAGTATAAGAAGTGCTGCAATTATAATAGAGTCTTGTTTGACTAGTTCAAGGGTAATAAGAAGTTTTGGGGCGAATCCTGTTAGTGGTGGGAGACCTGCTAGTGACAGGAGAACTAGTATTGTGGTTGAGGTTAAAATGGGTGATTTTGGTCATGATGAGGTAATGTTAGTTAGTTTTGTCGCTGAGATAGATATTAAGAGAAGAAATATGGCGGAGGTTATAATAAGGTATAGAACAAAATTAAAAATGGCCAAAATTGGGTTAAACTTTATAACTGTTACTATTCAGCCGAGATGGGCGATTGAGGAGAAAGCTATGATTTTGCGTAATTGGGTTTGATTAATACCCCCCCAGCCCCCGACGAAGGCAGAAGTTAGGCCTATAAAAATAAGAATATTGGGGTCAATAAGGTGGTGAATTTGAATAAGAAGGGAAAATGGTGCAATTTTTTGTCATGTTGAAAGAATCAGCCCAGAAGATAGTGGGATTCCTTGGAGAACTTCTGGAAGTCAGAAGTGTAGGGGGGCTAGACCTAGTTTCATCATGAGAGCTAGTGAAAGAGAAATTGTGAATGGATATGTGAGTGAGTCAATAGACCACTCTCCCGATTTTCAGGCGCTTATTGATGCAGAGAATAAGATTAGTGCAGATGCGGAGGCTTGGGTGAGGAAATATTTTGTGGCAGCTTCGATGGCTCGTGGGTGAGGAATAATAGTTATGAATGGGATAATGGCCAAGGTGTTGATTTCTAGGCCGATTCAGGCTAATAGTCAGTGGTTGCTAGCAACTGTCATTGTTGTCCCAAGGATGAGACTGATAATCAGGACTGAAAGTGTTGCTGGGTTGATAGGTAAAGGAAGGGATTTCACCTACATTGTTGGGGTATGGGCCCAAGAGCTTAATTAGCCGACTTTACCGGGTAGTAAGGGGAGGATTTGAACCAACATGGTTGGGGCATGAGCCCAAAAGCTTAGAATTAGCTGACCTTACTAAAGAGTAGCATAGAGGGAGTGCGAAGAGTTTTGATCTCTTAGGTGTAGGTTCAATTCCTATCTCTTTAGAGAAAGCGAGAGGGTTTGAACCTCTATAAGCCTCCCTATCAAGGAGAACCCTAACTTTCGGGCACACTTTCAAATTGTAGGAGGGGAGGCAAAGGCAACTATTGGGAGTGAAATGTAGATAATTAAGAGGGCCAGAGTTATTGGAAGAAAGTTCTTCCAGACCAAGTGTATTAGTTGATCGTAGCGGAATCGTGGATAGGAGGCACGAACTCATAAAAAAGAGAGAGAAAGTAGAGAAGCTTTAGTTATTAGAGATGTAGTGGGGAGAATAGCACAGATAGCTGTGGCAATAAAAATAATAGTAGTAAGTGTGTTCATTATTATAATATTAGAGTATTCGGCTAAGAAGAATAGTGCAAATGGGCCTCCAGCGTATTCTACATTAAATCCGGATACAAGTTCTGATTCGCCCTCCGTCAGGTCAAAGGGGGTTCGATTGGTTTCAGCAAGCGTAGATACGAATCATATTAATGATAGAGGTCATAGGGGGAGAATCAGACAAAGAAACTCCTGTGTAAAAATGAAATTACAGAGGGAAAAACCCCCTGCGATAAAAATTGCCGAGAGAATAATCAGGGCGAGAGTGACTTCGTAAGAGATTGTTTGGGCTACAGCCCGGAGGGCTCCGATGAGGGCGTATTTTGAGTTTGAGGCTCAGCCGGAGGCCAAAATTGTGTAAACAGTGAGGCTCGATAAGGCAAGGATAAAGAGGATACTAAGGTTTAGGTCTGAGAGGGCGATAGGGAGAGGTAAAGGAGTTCAGAGAATTATAGCAATAATAAGGGCTAAGGCTGGGGCTGATACAAATAGGATTTGTGCGGAAGTTGCAGGGCGAATTGGTTCTTTAATAAATAGTTTTACTCCGTCAGCAATTGGTTGAAGAAGGCCAAAAGGTCCTACGACATTAGGGCCTTTTCGGTGTTGTGCGTAGCCAAGAATTTTTCGCTCGATTAAGGTGAGGAATGCTACCGCAAGAAGGACGGAGGCGATATAGAGAATGGGGAGAATAAAGAGCAAGACCGATAGCATAGTTAATGAGGGGACTTGAACCCCTTAAGAAGAGAGCTTAGATCTCTCACATATCCAGTTTTGCTTCATTAACTGTCTTTGTCTAAGATGGATTGCCAGACTTTAGCTAATTAATATCATTTCATTAGTTATGAGTTGTGGCTTGTTTATGTATTGGCCACGCTGCTTTGGTCCTTTCGTACTAAGAGCAGCACTTTATAGATAGAAACCGACCTGGATTGCTCCGGTCTGAACTCAGATCACGTAGGGTTTTAATTGTTGAACAAACAAACCATTAGTAGCGGCTGCACCACTAGGATACCCTGATCCAACATCGAGGTCGTAAACCCATTGGCGATAGGGGCTCTTAAAATGGATTGCGCTGTTATCCCCAGGGTAACTTGGTCCGTTGATCAATATATTGGATCATCAAACGTCAATTTGTTGATTCTTAGAAATGTGGTTCAAGGATAAGAGGGAAGTCCCGTACGTCATGGAGGATTTATTGTACTCCGTGGTCACCCCAACCTAAAACCAATAGACAGAACTTAAGAAGTGTTTTGGGTTAGATTAGTCAGAGGTGTCTATTGGGTTTAAAGCTCCATGGGGTCTTCTCGTCTTATATTTTTATCCCCGCTTCTTCACGGGGAGATCAGTTTCACTGATTAGAAAAAGGAGACAGTGAGACCCTCGTGATGCCGTTCATGCTAGTCCCCATTTAAAGAACAAGTTATTATGCTACCTTCGCACGGTTAGGGTACCGCGGCCGTTTAATAGTATCACTGGGCAGGCTGGACCTCTTATGGAAGTCAAGAGGCGATGTTTTTGGTAAACAGGCGAGGCCTGGATTTGCCGAGTTCCTTCTTTTTCTTTTAATCTTTCCAGAAATGCTCTTGTGTAAGGTTAACGCTTTTATTTATAGGGTTTACTAGAGTGAGTTACTATATTTAGTTCATAGGCGTTATTAACCAATGGTTGGTCCGATTAGGTTTTTGCTTGCATTTTGGAGAAGGTCAACTTCTTGTTACTAGTTTTAGCATTATATCTTCTATAGTATCATAGAATTATTCAGTTGTAGATAAGGGTTCGTAGGGGATGTTGGAATTGGTGAGTAAAGGTAATATTAAGCTTTAACGCTTTTTAAAAGGTGGCTGCTTTCAGGCCCACTTAGGACAAGTATGTTGTATCTTACCCATTGTACTAGGTTGTATCCTTTTTCAAATAAGCTGTGCCTTATTTGAATAGCTCTTAAGTCTATAGGGTTTTTATAGTAATGAAGAAACTTAAGGTAGAACTAAAATTCTTTTCCTGAATAACCAGCTATCTCTGGATTCGATAGGCTTATCACCTCTACTTGGAAATCATCCCACTCTTTTGCAACAGAGACGGGTTGGCTCTAAAAGCTGTTTCGAAGTAGCTCATCCAGTTTCGGGGAGTCAAACTTGGGGCTCGCTTTGCTTGATGGTGACTGGCTAAACCATGATGCAAAAGGTACGAGGGGTATACTCTGCTGTAATGTGCTTTATTGCTATTTCAAAACTATTTCATCATTCCCTTGCGGTACTATTTTTGAAGCTCTAAAGATTTTTTTGATCGCCTCTACTAGATAAACAAAATGTTTTATCAGGTATAAAAATGGTTGGGTGCGTCATGGGCATAAAGGATTAGGCTTGGTTTAAGGCTCAAAATGGTCTGGGTTTAACAGACTTCTACTCGGTGTAAGCGAGGTGCTTTATGTAATAAGCTACATTTTGTTATTCCAAGTGCACTTTCCAGTACACTTACCATGTTACGACTTACCTCTTCTCTTACATGTTGTTAGGTTAAAAACTGAAGTATTCATATCGAAGAGGGCGACGGGCGGTGTGTACATGTCCCAGGGCCATGTTAAAGAGAACTCGTTATTTTCTCTTTACTTCTAAATCCTCCTTCGTTCCTGTGTTTCATGCAGTATTTCGTTTGTTCTAGGTTAGAAATTGTAGCCCATCACTTGCCTTTTCATAGGTTGCACCTTGACCTGACGTTCTGATGAAGTGATCGTTGAACCGAACTATGTATCATTCATATGGTAGATTTGCGACGGAGGTATACAGACTGATGAGCAAGAAAAGGTTGGGTATATCGGGGACCATCGATTATAGGACAGGCTCCTCTAGTTGGGTGGGACACCGTCAAGTCCTTTGGGTTTTAAGCTAGAGCTCGTAGTTCCCGGGCGTTTTTGTGCGTAAGTTAATATTTTACGACTGGGCATAGTGGGGTATCTAATCCCAGTTTGTTTCCCAGTTGTCGTGTGTTCAAGTGTGTATTAGAGTAACTTTCGTTTCTGATTTTCCCTAAAAAAATTGCTTTTCACAGCTTAATAATAGGTTCTACTCTAATTTTAGAAAGCTTTAATCACGATTGACGCCGAGTATTATCAATTTGGGCCCTAGGGTTTAGCCGCGGCGGCAGGCACCGGGTTGGCCGGCCCTCTTCTCTTTGTCTGAGTCAAGCTGTCGCTTATAAACAATGTTTATCACTGCTGAATACCCTTGGGGGTGTGGTCGGACTAGATGTTATGGGCGGTGGAAGTGCCTGATATCAGCTCCTTGTCCTATAGAAGGGGTAAGGGCGTCCTCACTGGTGTGCTGAGACTTGCATGTGTAAATCAAGAGATAACTGACAATAAGACCAGGACCAAATCTTTGTGCTTTTAGAACTTTTTAGGGTACATCTTAGCGTTTTCAGCGCTACGCTTTAGATAAGCTATAAAAGCATATAGAGAATATAGCGACGATGCTGTAAAAATTGGAGAGCTTTTACTTGGACTTGCACCAAGGGGGGCTGGCTCCTAAGGCCAGTGGAAGACTACTTTCCAATAAAAGCTGCGGGTAAAAATTGCAGGACATAATTTAATAAGAATGTTGGCTTTGGGGGCCAAAAGAGAAGGTTTGAGTCCTTTTGTCCTGAGCTCTGAGCAGAGTTTAGTCTGCACTCTCTGGTTTACAAGACCAGTGCTTTGAGAATTAAGCTACCAGAGCGAGTTTATATTAATAAATTAAACAATAGTAAGCAAGGACTAAGTTCAGGGTAATAAAGTAGCAGGCTAGATACAGTTGAATGAGCCCTTTGTGGGTATGGGTGATTGCTTTAGTTAACTTGATATTAAGGCTGGTGAATGCAAATTTGTTGGAAAATTCAGCTAAGGCGTGGTCAATTCCGAAGGCAACAATTTGTCAGCCAGATGTTAATACATGGCCAGCTGCATAGCGGTGGATTGACAAGCTCATAAGGTCTGGGTTGAATTCTTTTGTAAGAGTATTAGCTTTTGGGGTCGATCAGTGGCGTCATCAAGCAAAGAATAGGGCCAGGAGGAATGAGGATACTGTGATAATAAGGGCTGTTCATTTTACGTAGTCCGGCAATGTAGCTTCTTTGGGGAAGCTTGGGAATAATATTCAGAGCAGGATTGGGCCTCCAATTACAGAGCCAATGGCTAGGCGAATTAGGGGTTGTTTGGCGTCTAGGGGTTCATCAAACATAAGGGTAGTTGGAGTTACACGTGGTTGTTTAAGAAGCGTGGCATAAATTATTCGAAGGCTATAGATTGCTGTGCATGAGGTAGCTACTAATGTTAATAGAAGCGCGAAGGTATTGATTATAGAATTAGTTGCGGTTTCAATAATAGCATCTTTTGAAAAGAAGGCAACTATGTATGGGGTGCCCATAAGCGCAAGAGAGCCGATAGTAATACAAGTTGAGGTGATTGGGAGGGCTTTGAATAGGCCTCCCATTAGGCGAATATCTTGATTATTTCCGAGGTTGTGAATCACCACGCCCGAGCACAGGAATAGTATGGCTTTGAAAAAGGCGTGGGAGCATATATGAAAGAACGCCAGGTCTGGAAGATTAATCCCAATAGCCACTATTATTAGTCCAAGTTGGCTGCAAGTCGATAGGGCGATAATTTTTTTCATGTCATTGTGTTTTACGGCAGATCAAGCGGCGTAGGCAGATGTAATGGCGCCTAGCGATAGGCAGGTGGAGAGAATTGTGTAGTTATTAGAGAATACAGGGTGGATTCGAATTAAAAGGAAAACACCTGCTACTACCATTGTGCTAGAGTGCAGTAGGGCAGATACTGGGGTAGGGCCCTCTATGGCTGAGATTAGTCATGGGTGGAATATAAATTGGGCTGACTTACTAGCGGCAGCTACTACTAGACTTAGAAGCAGAGTAGTAGGTGCATTAAACGAAAATAGATAATCAAAGCTAGTTAGGCCACCAAATTTTGTTAATGAGACAAGAGCCATTATCAGCCCAATGTCCCCAATTCGGTTATATAAAATGGCTATTAATGCGGCGGTGGCGGCGTTAGCTCGGGAATTATATCATCCAATTAGAAGAAAAGATATGATGCCTACGCCCTCTCAGCCGATAAAGAACAGAATTAGATTTCCTGACGAGATAAGGATAATCATTATTGTTAGAAAGAGAAGTAAGTGAGCAAAAAATACATCTTTTTTAGGGTCTTCTGCTATATATCAGGAGGAAAATTGAAGGATAGATCATGTAACAAATAGGGCAATTGGGAGAAAAATGATCTGGTACTTGTCAAAAAGGGTGAGCAGTGTTAATGTCGAGCAAAAGTTGTCTAATCACGGAAAAGATGTAACTGTAGCAGTTACATTGTCAGGTCCTTTGAGGATTAGTAAAGTAAGGGGTACTAAAGATAAATACAGAGCAATCTTAACAGCACGGGTGGCACTTTTACTAAAATTGTTCGAACGGAGTAGGAATGGAGAGATTACCATGAAAAAGGCGAGGAAGGAGAAGAGGGTGGGAATGAGCATGAAGAGCGTAGACATTTTAAAGAGGGCTTTAAAAGTGAGCATAGAAGCTTGAGGGGAATTCTCCCTCATAACGACAAAATCAGATTGTCTGCATGAGCTCCTTTGGAGTAACAGGGATGATGTTCCTGGCAAGTCAAGTAAAACCTGCAAAAGATTTATGGGTAAGATATCATTTAGATATACCTAAAGTTTGGGAGTAACAGGGATGATGTTCCTGGCAAGTCAAGTAAAACCTGCAAAAGATTTATGGGTAAGATATCATTTAGATATACCTAAAGTTTGGGAGTAACAGGGATGATGTTCCTGGCAAGTCAAGTAAAACCTGCAAAAGATTTATGGGTAAGATATCATTTAGATATACCTAAAGTTTGGGAGTAACAGGGATGATGTTCCTGGCAAGTCAAGTAAAACCTGCAAAAGATTTATGGATAAGATATCATTTAGATATACCTAAAGTTTGGGAGTAACAGGGATGATGTTCCTGGCAAGTCAAGTAAAACCTGCAAAAGATTTATGGATAAGATATCATTTAGATTTACCTAAAGTTTGGGAGTAACAGGGATGATGTTCCTGGCAAGTCAAGTAAAACCTGCAAAAGATTTATGGATAAGATATCATTTAGATTTACCTAAAGTTTGGGAGTAACAGGGATGATGTTCCTGGCAAGTCAAGTAAAACCTGCAAAAGATTTATGGATAAGATATCATTTAGATTTACCTAAAGTTTGGGAGTAACAGGGATGATGTTCCTGGCAAGTCAAGTAAAACCTGCAAAAGATTTATGGATAAGATATCATTTAGATTTACCTAAAGTTTGGGAGTAACAGGGCTAGTCAAATGGGAAAGGCATGTCTAGAGGAAATTATAAATAACCTATCTCGGGGGGGGGTAGCAGCAAAAAAAATTTTTTTTCAAAAGGGGGGAGATGTCTATCGAGCATTAATTAAATTTGCATTGGCATTGATATTATGTCAATTTAACATTAATATTATGTCAATTTAACATTAATTAATCTTTGGGAAGTACATTCATTAAACTTGTGAGGCTGTCCGGATTAGGATAAGCAATTGTTGTCGAGATGTTGGAGATAAGTTGTCCCTACTTATTTATCGTAATCTGTTCCCACTCTGAGTAGATCAGGATCGTATGCTCTCGGTTTTCCGTACGGATTGGATATCGCTTCAGAGGGTTGACGAAAGGCTAGACTGGGTTCTACCCACTGTTTCAAGCCCTGCATCACTGGAAATGAGCGAGGCTCCCCAAGGCAAACGAGACCGAAAAATCACTAGTGGTCTTAGCTTGTAGAGAGGTCTTTTATGAGCAAGGGAGGTATTTTAAAAAGCAAGTTGAGTCCTGATAACGATTGAAGTCCTACAGATTCAGTTCCGTCAGATGGTAGCCTCGCTAAAATTGTTGATTTATGGGTTGTTATGACCTTTGGAGTTGGAGATCGACCCGTCCCGATACAACCGTGGACACTCTCGTAAGGTTGGGTGAAAGAATAGGATTGATGGTAGTTTACAGGACATGGTTCGATCATATTCCTGTAATTAGATAAATTTAAGGGTATTATACTTTTGATGTTTTGTATAGATTGGCCATGGTAGTTAGTTTTGCAATTTAGTATAGGGCATATGCTAGGATTATTGCAAGTTGAGGTGACTCTTTTTTTTATGATAGAATCATTGGTAAGTAGTGGGAAGTGTGTTATGGGAGTCTTCTCTTGTTAGAGTTTGTTTTTTTGTGGTTTGTAAGCTTCGTTTTATAGGTTTATAAATCTCTGTTTATTAATCGGTTGGACTCACAATTGAAGAGATATGAGTATCCTAATGCAAGGCAAGGTACTAACAAGTAGTCATGATATGGACAGTGCCATGCATTAATCAACGGGACCACTTAAATGTGGAGTCAAGTAGGCATAAAATGGGTTAAAACGTTCATGAGACATGTACTGCTAAATGGGGTTTAAAAATTTTAATGCTGATTAATAAAATGTGGGGTTTACATCTATTTTGGTTGAGATAAGCATGGGGTAAAAAGGTTAATGTTGACTATACATAGCGGAATGCAAAATTTACAAAATTTTAAAAATTTTCAATTTTTGACAAATTGTTGTTTTAGGTTGTGTAAAATAATAAGAGTGGGATTTTAGTACGAGTTAGCGAGTTTTATGTTGATAATACATACTGTATGGGG